TTTTTTATAGTTATAATTAGAATTAATTGGTCGTTCCTATCCAATAATCTACTAGTACCGGCTCGCTATTCACTCGGTTTTTGGGTCATAATCATTATGTAGGAGAGATGGCCGAGTGGTTGAAGGCGTAGCATTGGAACTGCTATGTAGGCTTTTGTTTACCGAGGGTTCGAATCCCTCTCTTTCCGTACCTTCATCTAATTCACTGATCTTACTAACCAAAAGAGTAAAATATATAAAATTATATTCCAACACAAAACAGTTAGACCTTTCTTTGATATATATTTTATTACTAATTACTGTGTCACGGAAAATACTGAAAGGAAAAGAGCAGACAAGGAATGAAAACCTCCCTCCCGTTCTATGATACCTAAATCGGAGAAAAATCCGGATCAAACTCTTATTTATCTTAACCTTAGGTTAATTTACTTCGACGAAAGGGATCAAAATTGTCCGAACCCTTGTTATTTTTTATTTTCTTTTCGTTAGGTTTAGGTCTGGCGCGAATAATATTCTACGACTAGCAATTCATTTATTTTCAAACCGACCCATTTACTATCTATTATTTGATTGACTAATCCTTTATATTGGAATGGTTGAAGAGTCAAATGTTTTGGCATTTCGTCCTGAGAGGATGAATCGAAAGAATTTTGAATCAGAGCTCTAGAGTTTTGTTCATCCCTCGCCGTAATAATATCTCGGGGTTTGCAGCGATAACTTGGTATATCTACTATACGACCATTGACTAAAATATGTCTATGGTTAACCAATTGACGGGCTCCAGGAATAGTCGGAGCCATACCCAATCGAAAAAGGATGTTATCCAAGCGCATTTCAAGTAATTGGAGTAAAACCTGACCTGTTGACCCCTTGGCTTTGCCGGCGATACGAACGTATTTAAGTAATTGTCGTTCTGTAAGACCATAATGAAAACGCAACTTTTGTTTTTCTTCTAGACGAATACGATATTGAGATTTTTTACCGGAACGTGATTGGTTTCTAAGATCACTTCCGGCTCTAGGCCTTTTATTAGTTAGTCCCGGTAAAGCTCCCAGGCGGCGTATTTTTTTGAAACGAGGTCCCCGGTAACGCGACATAAAGACTCCTTATTCTTATTTATATTGAATTATTATTGATGAAATTTCATTTTACAGAATAAACCTAAACTAAAACTGAACTAAATGATAAATGAAGCGAAGTTTACGGAAGTAGTGTACTTGTACTCTAAAGAATAATTAGATGAATAAATATCCAGACCTTTCTATTCTATATATATTCTATATATATTCTATATAAAGATTCTATATAGATAAAAAATAGATAAAAGGGATTCTTTTCATGGCATAGTTGTAAGTTCCTATAAGATAAAAAATATATTTTTCAATATTATTTGATTTCGGATTTCAAAAGGGCATTCTCAATCATGTAAAAACTCGAAGAAAATAAATAGAGAAAAGCCGGCTATCGGAATCGAACCGATGACCATCGCATTACAAATGCGATGCTCTAACCTCTGAGCTAAGCAGGCTCACATAAGATAAATTATACCTGCATAGGGATTCAATAAACTATTGTTAGCTATTAATTAATATACTTATATTTGCATTCTTGGCGATTCCTATTAGCTAGTCATAATGAATATGACTATCGAAAAAATAGAATATAGAATTGAAAGGAAATATTCAATACTCATACTTACCATAGACCATAGAATATAACGATTAATCTATCGATATATAATTTTAGTTTTTTTCTCACATCACAATTATATAGTACAATTCTATAGTATAGCATTTAATATTAAAAAATATTTGATTCGATCTATTTTTAGATTAAATCATTTTCGTTTTTGCTTTCAAATGATATTTGAAAGTCTTTTTATTACACTTATATATTTTATTTCATATCATCATATATATATTTTTTATTTCTAAATGGAATGATTTGTTTTAAATAATTCGAAATTATTGCGCTTTGATTCGTAAAGATGGAAGCTCAGACGAAAAAAAGAATCGACCGTTCAAGTATTCCAAATTGCATGGGAAAAACGAGCAGAAGAGAGACATATATACGTGGTATATCTCCATCTATATTGAATTGCAGATACAGAAATGATAGAATCGTTTCTGATTGGACCAAATGCGGGTGCGGGTTTCCTATAGAAGATGAAAGAAGATAGCCAAGAAATCAAAGAGGATAAAAACTTTTTCGAGGTAGGAATCAGTATTTAATGAATTCAACGGTTCCAGCAGAAATGAAATAAAAAAGAGAACAACATCTCAATAAAAATGAGATCCTAATCTCAAAACAAAAAGGGGATATGGCGAAATTGGTAGACGCTGCGGACTTAATTGGATTGAGCCTTGGTATGGAAACCTACTAAGTGAGAACTTTCAAATTCAGAGAAACCCCGGAATTAATAAAAATGGGCAATCCTGAGCCAAATCCTATTTTACAAAAACAAACAAAGGCCCAAGAAGGTGAAAAAAGGATAGGTGCA